AAATACAAAAAGTCAGTACCGTCCCGTGAATTAGTAAATTAGCGTAAGGATCTTTTGTACAGAATCAAAAGGGACAAGCCAATCTTCAGAAATTTCACTGTAAATGGAAAATACTTATACAACTAAAAATGCGGGAGAAAAAAATGCAGGGTCGCTTGTCTACTTGGCTGGTCAAACATGGGCTAGTTCATAGATCTTTGGGTTTTGATTACCAAGGAATAGAGACTTTACAAATAAAGCCCGAAGATTGGCATTCCATTGCTGTCATTTTATATGTATATGGTTACAACTATCTGCGTTCCCAATGTGCCTATGATGTAGCACCGGGCGGACTGTTAGCTAGTGTATATCATCTTACGAGAATCGAGTATGGTCTAGATCAACCAGAAGAAGTATGTATAAAAGTATTTACCCCCAGGAAGAATCCTAGAATTCCATCAGTTTTCTGGGTTTGGAAAAGTGCGGATTTTCAAGAAAGAGAATCCTATGATATGGTAGGAATCTCCTATGATAATCATCCACGTCTGAAACGTATTTTAATGCCGGAAAGTTGGATAGGGTGGCCCTTACGTAAGGATTATATTGCTCCGAATTTTTATGAAATACAAGATGCTCATTGAATAAAATTAACAAAATAAGAAACTAATTTTCTTTTCAGTGCTACAGCTTCCGATATTCAAGGGATATTTATTCGTTCTTTGACTCATTCATATTATTTTATTCATAGATATGTGGACTAAAAAAAGGCAATCCAAATAAGGATTCGTCGGATTCTCCATTTTTGACGATATTTATTTCGAACGAGCCGAACAAATAAGATGAACTAAACAAGTTATGCATTATGAACTTTGTACCGCGCACATCCCTTTGATGAACTATATTATATAAAGTCACCCTATAACTATATAAAAAATCACATAGGGTGGAATAAATAAATAGAAAAAATAGAATATGAAAGAAAATACAAAGAAATTAAAGAGTATCGGATTCAATTTGTACTGTATCTAAGATGGATCTTGGATATTCCCACCCTTCAAAACTCCCTTAAATTATACTTTAAAGTCTTTTAACTAACGAATTGAACCTTTCAAATACGAATTGAATTAAAAAGAGGTTAAGAATAAGGTAAGAATATAATATAGAATGTAAGAATTAGAATATAAATATAGAATAACATAGAAGAATAAAATAAGAATATTTTGAAATATTTTTTCGATGGAATATTCGAATCTTTTTTGACCGAAAAGAGACATATTATTAATAAATAAAAACGAAGAGGAAACATAATTGAATTTTCTTCTTTAAATACAAATACATATTTTTACATACTTTCATATACTCTTTACTCATTTAAAGGGGCTCCATCCCAAAATATCTAAATGGCTAAATTAGGTAGCATGATCCACATTATTATATTTTATTATATTAATGAATATGTATGTCGATCCAATCCATATCAATTAGTTTAATTAAATTGTCGAATAGATACTCATAATCGTGTGTCAGGAACCAGATTTGAACTGGTGACACGAGGATTTTCAGTCCTCTGCTCTACCAGCTGAGCTATCCCGACCATTTACGATGCGCCGTCTTCCTCATTTTACTAAACGGCTTGGGTCTATGTCAATTAAAAAAGAAAGACGAAAAAGTATTCTAAAGTCTTATCTAGGACCTGGAATCTTCAAATAAAAAGATGACTTCGTATGTTTCAATCCAAGTAATGATTTGTATTTTGATTGTTAATCATTCCAATTTTCAACAGGGATTACTTTATTTACTCAAAGATGCTCATTTGCATGTGTATCAGATCTACCACAAGACTTCTGAAAAGAAAGTTTATGAAAGAACCGAATGAGAAGGATAATAAATTTTGAACCGTTAACGAAAAGGAAAAATAAGATAAAAAATTATGGAGTCGAACGGCCTTTTTTGGGGATAGAGGGACTTGAACCCTCACGATTTCTAAAGTCGACGGATTTTCCTCTTACTATAAATTTCCTTGTTGTCAATATTAACATGTAGAATGGGACTCTATCTTTATTCTCGTCCGATTAATTAGTTATTTATCAGACTGTGGAGTGAATGATTTGATCAATCGATTTTTTCTTCAACTTGAAATCGATTCAATATTTTTATTTTATTTTTCATAATTACATTAATTATTTGAGATAGTCTTTCAGTACGTATATGTATTTATAGGGTTATCCTTTACTTTGAATCCGCAATTTTAACGAAAGGTTCCCTTACTTTACTAATGCAAGACAGTCAACTCCATTTATTAGAACAGCTTCCATTGAGTCTCTGCACCTATCCTTTTTTATTTATTCTGTCTATATAAACTTTTTTTTTCATTTCAAAAAATCGGATTTGGCTCAGGATTGCCCCTTTTTTATTCCAGGGTTTCTCTGAATTTGAAAGTTATCCACTTAGTAAGTTTCCATACCAAGGCTCAATCCAATTAAGTCCGTAGCGTCTACCAATTTCGCCATATCCCCTTATT